TTTTTTTTTATTAACTTGCTTAATTGATTCAGAACATCTGTTCCACAATAGTATCTATCGAAACTTTCAAAGTTACAAAAAAATAAGCAATCACTCAATTTCCTTTTCCTGGATCACAGAATCACAATCCATCTATATATAGATTTCTGTTGATCGGATATTATCCAAATCCTTTCTATACTAGTCGAACTTTAACTTTATTCCATTTATTTTTGTGTCTCATTAATTCAATTCAAATAGTTTTCTAGGTTCATGGAAGAAGTTTCATTTGCTCAATGACTTCTCTTTCTTTTTTTTTGTTTTACCACTACTTAATAGAAATCCAAAAGGAGTTCTGATAAACCTGGAAAATTTATAAACTACGAATAGGAATGTTTGATGAATGGAATTAAGAACCCTTATTATTTTGACACCCGAAAAGGAATTTCCCACATCCCTTTCGGGTGGCGAAGACTAGGACGACGAATAATCCCCTTTAGAATCCCTTGTTCCCCTCATTTATCCCTACTTTCTTTATATTCGATATTCTCCACTTCCTTATCTTATGTTTAGTATCTAGTTCGAGTCGAATTTGATTCTATTCTAATAGAATCAAAACTATTGACACATTCTATGATATTTAAATCTGATAATAGTGACATCCTCCAATTTGTATTGGAAAAACAAAGAAGGGTGAAAGCAAAATAACCTTCTTCACAATATATATACTATGATTTAGGAGTGCAGTACAAGAACTTCCCGACATCCGGTAGAAAAAGAATATAAATAAGCAAAAGACTTTTCGTAAGCTTTTTACTTCTACATAACATAATTGAATTGCCAAGAAGAATTTGGTTCTTTTTACAAACTTGATGTTGATAAATGATAAATCCGCGGATCTAGAAATTCATTTCGGACAATTGGACCTTCTCAAACTGTTTCTTTTTAAGAACCAAAAAAATTTGTGCCAAAACAACAGATGCCAAAAAGAACAAAAGGCCTTGGACACGTAATGGATCTTGAAGTACTATTTCTGCATCGGCCTGACCAAACCCACCTACATTAGGATTACTTGTTAATGGTTGATCAAGTTTGATAGGTTGGCCCTCTGAAACACGAAGTTCTGGTCCTGGAGGGATAATATCAAGCACTTCACGCCCATTCGCGGCATCCGTTATGGTTATTTCGTATCCCCCCTTTTCTTTTCGTATTATTTTGCTTACTATACCCGCAGCTGTAGCATTATAAACCGTATTGTTACTTTTGTTCCCGTCGGGATAAATCTGACCCCTCCCCCTGTTCCCACCTACATATATTGGATATTTTAAGAAGTGAGCATCTTTATTAGTTGCGGGGTTCGGGGAAAGAATAGGAAAAGTTATTTCACTATATTTCGGACCGGGAACTGGCCCTATCACAAGAATATTTTTTTTAGCGGGTCGGTAGGTCTGAAAAGACAGCTTGCCTATCTTTTCTTTCATCTCGGGCGAAATACGGTCGGAGGGGGCTAATTCAAACCCCTCTGGTAAAATAAGAACGGCCCCCACATTCAAAGACCCCCTTTTACCATTAGCAAGAACTTGTTTCAGTTGCATATCATATGGAATTCTAACAACTGCTTCAAATACAGTATCAGGGAGTACCGCCTGTGGAACCTCAATATCCACGGGCTTATTAGCTAAATGACAATTAGCGCATACAATGCGACCAGTTGCCTCTCGTGGATTTTCAAAACCCTGCTGCGCAAAAACGGGATATGCGTTTGAAATCGATGCCTGAGTTATTATATATATCATGAGGGATACGGAAATGAATCGAGTAATCTCTCCCTTTAACGAAGAAAAGCTATTTCGAATTTGCATGGTCCAATCGTTGATCCCGAAAATTTCTACAATAAAATTAGGTAGGTCACTAATACAGTTACCTATCCGCGATTCTGCTATTTACTGAAATAATTTTACTGGAATATAGGATTCCTGGAATCTGGGAGGGATCGGCTCCTCTGGATGGATAGAAAAGTAAGGGAAGTACGGCTTTGAATGCTTTGCTTATGTAAAAAACCAAAAATATTCTAATTGGATCATTGAATAGCTTTTCACTCAATCATTGAATGATAAATTACTACAAGTGACGGAGATACACGATTTAAATAAGAAAAAAGCCAATATTTAAAAAACGTATCTAGAATGACTGGAAAAGTGGAAACAAGAACAGATAGAATAATATCATTATGAGCAAATCCAAAATCGTTGTAGGCATAGTCAATCAGTAGTTCCCAACCGCGGGGCGAATGGAATCCGATACATAAATCAGTTACGAAAAGAAGCGAAAAGGCTTTTATTGTATCGTTTAAATTATATAGGAATTCTTGAAACCAAGAGTTAAGAATAAAAAGTTCGTCATTACACAGAATCGAATAACCACTTAGAATAACGAAGCAGATTGTATTTGTCGAGAAGTGAAAAATCGTATGGATATGATCCTCATCGTGCATCTTGATTAATTGAATTGTTTCTCTCGGGAGCCCTATACGAAGCTTTTCTAGACGTCTTTCCGCAAATTCCTTTACCATTTCGTCCAAGAAGAATAATTCCTCGAATTCTATGAATTTTTCTAGAATAGCTTTTTCTTGAATATCATTCAAAAAGGTTTCGAGTTGACTAGTATTCCACCAATTACTAACCCAGGATTCCATATTTTTATTAAATGAGAGAGGGATCCACCAGGGCAAAAATACTACAAACACTATAGATGAAAGATATCTAAGGGGAATGGATGCATTCGTTTTTTTTTTTGTCATTTTTTCATCTGTGAATTGTTAATGAACACGCCCCATTCGTTGATTCTATGCGATCTAATATTTCTATCAAGCATGAGTTCTATTACAAGGTATTGCACCTATAAATCGAGTCTCGTTTTTTTTTTTTAGTTGTGATTCGGCGGTTAGTCCTTGAACCTAGTGTAGAAAAACTACAGAAATCGAAGAAGAATCCACTTTGAATTCTTCATTCCAATTCGAATTTGAATCAAGAAATAATAAAAAACAAAACAATATTGTTTCCAGATATCCCAATTGATCAAATATTCGAAGCGCCCCCCCCTTTCGATGAATGCCCGAAAGATTCAAATTCAAATAATGAATATTAATATTATTTGCATTTCAAAATGAAAGAACTTTTTTTCTATTAAAAATGTAAAAATGAAACTCTCGCATATTTCGCAAAAAAAGAGTCTTGAGGGGTTCCTCCTGCCGAGAAAGCGTTTATTCTTATTCTGTTTATTCTTATTCTTCAGTTCATTTTTTAAAAACCTTCAATTGGTACACGCAAGAAATAGGCCAATTCCGCAGCCTTTTGCTCAATTTCTTGTAGAGTCAAATTCTCATCAGTACGATTCAAGGGAATGGCCCCCAAGCCTCTGCTTTCTATATAAAGGACACGACGAGCATAAATTCCCTCTTTAACTTCGATTCTGATGGACTGAATATCTTTCATAAGGAATCGTAGAAAGATGCGGCGATTTTTTCCAGGAAATCCCCAACGAAAAATACACACTATTCCCTCTTTTGTATCAAATCGATCATAACCACTACCTACATTCCATGCAATTGTGCACCACAAATAGGAACTAATAAAGAGACCCGCGATCCCGTAGAAAGACATCACGATCCCTTGTGGAAAAAATTTTATTTGCTGAGACGAAAATAAAGATAGCAAATTCCTATCAAGATAACTAGAAATTCCAACCACTAAGAATCCAAATGAACCTAAAAAAAGGATAAGGGCCCAGCAGAAATTGCTTGTTTTGCGAGAGCCTGCTATAAATTCTATCCATATATATTCTGATCGCCAACTCATACATACTAGCTCCAGTTGAATTTTATTGGAATTGGGGAAATAACCAAAAGAAAATCAATTTGAGTTTACTTTTGTTGTTTCTGAAGTAACTCTCATCAACTATTCCATTTTGATGGGAACTCTTAGCAGTAAGTCATCGAATTGGTTAGATCTAATAAAATCAGAACATCCCCTTCATATGATTCCCTATAGATCGGTACATACATATAGATACATTGACTTTCATTGCAGACATGAGTTCAGATCACAATCTATTGTTGACAATAGATAGAATAGATTTACCTATATATCATGTTTACACATGCATAAGAGCTCTTCTGTTTATGCTCGGAGAAAGCCGCTTTTTAGTCTTTTTTTAGTCTTATACACTATTCTACTAAATGGCTATCCGTCATCGCTAAGTCTTGAAAAAAAAGCTAGATGAGAGTTGACCTTGATCCGATCGGATTTAAAAAATATTATTTTTTTCAAGATAAAGAAATAAAGAAGCCATTGCCATTGCCGGAAATACTAGGCCCACTAAAGGCACTAAAATGGAGGGAAAGCTGTTGAGAATTGTCATAGAAAGGGTACCTCGATTTAATATTTGTACTGTTACTGGTATAAAGATATCCTATAATAATGAAAAGTACTATTCTAATTATTATAAGATTCTAATTCGTATATAAATGTTATTAAGTATACTTATCTAATTGTATATAAGTATACTAAGTATACTAAATAAGTATATATACTAAGCGCAAGGAATGTAGAACGGACCTAGTCATTTTTCTACATGAAATAAATGTATGATAACCCATTTTCGTTATTATTACTTATTTTTCTTCTTCTGTTGTTCTTAGCTTCGAATTTATTTTTGAATATCCGAAGTATTCTAACGAATCCGATCCAACAGCAGGGATTTCTAGGAAAATGGTCCTTGTTAGTAGATATAGAAAGATGCAAGATTTTCCATTTTCTCTATTTGAATGATATATACATACGCAAGAGGGGAACAAGAAATTCGTTTTATTTGCCCTGCCCCCAAGTACAATTAATTCTAAGGAAGAATACTTTTTTTATGTTGTCTTGTTGAGAGAGATTTACTGATTACTAATACGTCATATCGGTAAAAAAAAAAAAAGAATTATCTGCATGCTTCCTTGTACAATGAAATCTTATGTC